TTCAGGGTTGTAACGATGAAAAAAGCAGCTACACATTAAATTTTGTAATTTTGTGATATTGTAATTTACAAAAACTTGTAACTTTGTAAGCAGAATTTTGTTAGATGAGCCGGTAGTTTGGTGTATTTAATAAATTGACGGTTATGTTAGGGTCGTTTTAAAATACAAAAGTTGACAGACCTGGAAAGTCTGTCAGTTACGGAGCAGTGTTGTTACAACATTTATAAATATTGAAATTTAAAATTTATCTCCGAAGGCTCTGTTTACGCGGGCGGGGGAGTGGGAAGGAGGTTCAGCCCGGACGGGCCTGCTTTATAAGTGTTGAACTGGCAGCGGGTGTTTCGCTGTTTAAAATATATTTATCTCTTATCATCAGGGACGCATGCATGCGCATTTCTTGATAAAATATTTTCTGCTCTGACATGGCTTTGCCATCGGGGCTAGTGTGATCTGTTTTTACGGATAAAATCAAAATATATCTTTAGCCCTCAGACCCTGCCGCACCCTTAGGATCAAGCCATGTCAGCACGTGGCGCCAAGGGGGGTCAAATGGGGGGGTTTCAGAGGCTTGCAGAAGGCCTGCTGAGGAAAAACCGTCTGCCTGAAGCATCTTGTATGCTCTTGAGATTACTTATTGTAACTCTCAAATAGAACCCCCCCCTCCATACACCTTATAGTCGGTCCTTTCACGTAATAAGTTCCACCTTTCAGCAAGCAGATTACAAACACTCTGAGCAGTCAACTGAAAGAAAATTTTTTTTCCCCCCCCCTACAGGGGGGAGAAAAAATTTGGAATTAGCCACTGGAAAAGCACGCTCGGCATGTTGATTGCTCCCGCTTTAGGTTAGAAGGTCGAGTATTGGGAGTGACCACTGGAAAGGCACGCCCGGCATGGGGATTGCTCCCGCTTTTGCCTTACCAGGGCGAGGTCTGGAGGCAAGTCTCCTGAACCTGTACCGGGTTGCTGATGATTATCAATCAGTGAACTTGAAAGGCCGAAAGTGCTAGGAAAAGAGAGAAAGATTTACTTTCATGAATTGTCCTGGATAATACATTAAGCTTGATCACCTGATTGGGGCATACCATTTAATGGTTTTATTACATACAAGTACTTTTAAGAAAAAAAAAAAAAAAGAGACGCGCGGCCCCCCGTAGGGCAGATATTGGCGCTTAAAAAGATCCCGCAGCATCGAAATCGATGAGCTGTTTGGTGGAAGGTTCTGTGGGGGGGGGGACGAATTTACCCCTCAGTCAGAGTTACTGTGGGTTGCAAGTGACAAAACACAAAAATTGAAATTTAAAAAAATTTTCGGAGGGGGTGAAGAACGGGGGCGGCGGAGGAGGGGCGGCGGATTCTTGGTCTACACAGCGATGTTTTAAATCGAGGGCCCGGTTAAATCCGGGTGAGAACTAGGGCTACTTGTTGTTCTTTTCTTATTTGGGACTTATTGGCCAGGTGTTAGGTTCGGCGACAAAGATTAGTAGGCGACGATCAGAAACGTTCGCCAACGCCTACGACCTCTCTGACTGACTAGTGTCTTCTAAGAAAGGGGTGTTTCCTGGTCGGCAGGGTGAGAAAAGGCCTGCTGTCTAGCTAGGGAGATTTTTAGACAAGGCGCTACTTATGAGAGGCAGGAGTGTGGCAGATATTGGGCTAAAGAGGGCCAAAGGCCCCCGGATATTTGATGATGTTGTAACCTGCCTAGGTAGAGCAAGTGTGACAGATTCTGTCGGCCCTGAATAATATAAACTCGGAGTAGACGGATTGTCTATCTGGCCCCTGCTTCTAACAGTCGGGCGTTAAATTTGGGTCAACACAGAGAATAGTTTAATTAAAATTCTGGCTTTGGGAGTCAGTGATAGGGGTTAAAGTCCCCTTTTTCTGAGATCTAAGAGGGAGTTTGACCCTCATCTTTAGCTTACAAAACTAATGCTTTTGATAAGCTACTAGATCTTATCATCGGAGGAGTTTGTTTTCGTACAAACTTAGGGNGGGTATAAAAACTGCAAAGATAGCAAAGTACAGTAAGGATGCGATTTGTCCAATGATAATGTAGGGGTGTTCGACAGGCATTCCTCCGATCCATGTCAGAATAATAATGTCCCCTGCCAATAGTCAGAATAAGGTCTGTCCTAAGGGGCGGAATGTGAGTGGACGCTGTTTAGAGGTGTGTATGAAGGGGGAGAGTAGTAAGATAAGGATTGATAGAAGGAGGGCAATGACCCCTCCGAGTTTATTGGGGATCGACCGTAGGATAGCGTAGGCAAAGAGAAAGTATCACTCGGGTTTGATATGAGGGGGTGTGACTAAGGGGTTTGCAGGGGTGAAGTTTTCAGGGTCCCCGAGAAGATTGGGGGCGAAGAGGGATAGGGATACTATAAGTACTATTATAATGGTGAACCCCAAAATATCTTTATACGAGAAGTAAGGGTGGAAAGTGATTTTGTCCGGGTCTGTTGTAATACCTGCAGGGTTGTTTGATCCTGTCTCATGAAGGAAGATTAAATGAACTATGGTTATTGCTAAAATAACAAAGGGGAGTAGGAAGTGAAAAGCAAAGAATCGAGTGAGTGTGGCATTGCTGACTGAGAAGTCTCCTCAAATTCATTGGACAAGGCTACTGCCGACGTAGGGAACAGCTGAAAGGAGGTTTGTAATTACTGTAGCACCCCAGAAGGATATTTGCCCTCATGGAAGTACGTATCCGACGAACGCTGTTATTATTACAAGTAGAAGTAAAATTACGCCTAAATTTCAGGTCTCCTTGAACAGGTAAGATCCGTAATATAGGCCTCGCCCTGCATGTAGGTAGATGCAGATAAAAAAGAACGAAGCCCCGTTAGCATGAATATTACGGATTAATCAGCCATAGTTTACATCACGGCAAATATGTACTACTGAGGAAAAGGCAGTTGAAATGTCTGAGGTGTAATGTATGGCTAAGAACAGGCCTGTAATGATTTGGCTAAATAAACATAAGCCAAGTAAAGAGCCAAAGTTTCATCATGCTGAAATATTAGCAGGGGTAGGGAGATCAATTAAAGATTCATTTGCGATTTTAATCAAGGGGTGTGTTTTCCGTAGGCTGGTCATTATTCTTGTAGTTGAATACAACGGTAGTTTTTCAAGCTGATAGTCCTGGTTAAAATCCTGGCGAGAATCATGTCTTTAATAGTTTGTGCAAATTTGATCATGTTAGTTTTAGGTTTGGCGTGAGTAGCTTCGAATTCTTCTCCTTACTTTTGTGCGCTAGCTCTTGTGTTCACAGCTGGGGCAGCTTGTGGCCTTTTAGCTATGTTAGGGGGGACTTTCTTTTCTTTAATTCTATTTTTAATATATGTAGGGGGCATACTAGTTGTATTCGGATATTCAGCGGCATTAGCTGCTGACCCGTTTCCTGAAACTCTAGGAAGTTTTTATGTGCTAAGTTCAATAATTTTCTTTATTTTCTTGGCGAGCCTTATTATTTTTGCAGCGTGGAAAGTGTCTGGGGGGTTTTTATTCCTGTTAACGGGAGATCTCAGTTTTAGTACAACGCAGAACGATACAAGCGGGGTGTCACTAATATACTTTTATGGCGGGGCTGTGCTAGTACTAGCGGGGGCGGTACTGCTCTTGGGGCTAATTGTCGTTCTTTTAGTAACTCGCGGGCTAAGTGATGCGGCACTACGTTTGGGTTAGAAAAAATAAGTAGGCGGCAATTATAGAAGTTATAAAGAAAAGGGATAAGTATGTCTTGATTAGACCATTTTGTATTTCTTCTACCAGGCGGGCGGGTTTATTGTTGAGAGTAGAGATTGCTTTGGGACCAATTTTTTCTAGTCAGGTTTGGTCGATTATTTGATTCGAGATGTACTGCCCTGTTAAAAAGGTGGTCTTAGAAAAGAGTCGATGGGCGATTGTCGGAAAATAACCTAGCATGCTCGAGAAGTTGAAGTATGTTGATTTTGGAGTTATCTTTGATTGTTTAGAAGTCAGTAAGGATAGTTCTAGGGCACTTAAAAGTCCTAGAAGGGTGACCGCCACAGCAGCAACTTTGGCCCCTAAGGGTATGGTTAGGATAGGGGGTTTAAAGGGGAGAGTGTTGGAGAAAATTAGAAAGCCTCCTAGGATACTTCCCCAGGCTAATCGTTTTAGAGGGTTGATGACAGCATTGTTATTCTCATTAAGGGGGGTCAGAGTGTTAAAGCGGGGGAAACCTATAGGAACATAAAATACAATCCGTAAGCTGTAGGCTGCGGTAAAAGAAGTTGCGATTAAGGTGATGGCTAGGGCTCAGGCGTTCAAATAGGATGTGTTCATAGCTTCAATGATTGCGTCTTTAGAGAAAAACCCTGCCAAGAAGGGCATGCCCGTAAGTGCTAAACTGCCGATTGTTAAGCAGGAAGAGGTAACAGGGAGTAGGTAATTTAAGCCCCCCATTTTCCGAATATCTTGTTCATCATTTATTGCGTGAATAATTGTGCCAGAGCACAAAAATAGCATAGCTTTAAAGAAGGCATGAGTACAAATATGGAAGAATGCTAGTTGGGGCTGGTTCAAGCCGATAGTAACTATTATTAGACCAAGCTGGCTGGAAGTGGAGAACGCAATGATTTTTTTAATGTCATTTTGTGTTAGGGCACAGATAGCAGAGAATAGGGCTGTAAGAGATCCTAGACAGAGGCAAGTAGAAAGTGCGATAGGGCTATTTGCTATTAAATAACTGAATCGAACCAATAAGAAAATGCCTGCTACGACCATTGTGCTTGAATGGAGTAGGGCAGATACAGGAGTGGGCCCCTCTATAGCTGAGGGCAGTCAGGGGTGAAGTCCAAATTGAGCGGATTTCCCGGTTGCAGCGAGAATAAAGCCTATGAGGGGCAAGGTTAAGTCTGTGTGATTTGAGGTTACGAGGATTTGTTGAATTTCCCATGAGCTGAGGTTTATAGCTATTCAAGCTATAGATAAAATTAAGCCGATATCGCCCACTCGGTTGTAGACTACTGCTTGCAAAGCAGCTGTGTTAGCGTCAGCTCGGGCGTGCCATCAGCCAATTAAAAGAAAGGATATAATTCCTACACCTTCTCAGCCGACAAATAATTGAAATAAGTTATTAGCAGTTACAAGGGTAATCATTGAAATTAAGAAAATCAGAAGATATTTAAAGAATTTGTTGATGCTGGGGTCAGAGTGTATATATCATAATGCAAACTCTAAGATAGATCAGGTGACATAAAGGGCGGTGGGTAAGAAAATTGATGTATAACAATCGAATTTGAAACTAACACAGACATTGAGGAATATATTGGCCCATATCCATGTGGTAGAGGTTATTTCTAGGCCCTGATCAATAAAGAGAATTAATGGGGCCAGAGCTACGAGGAATGCGAGTTTCACAGCTGCTTTGATTTTCTTGTCGGCCCAGTTAGAGGGTAGTTGGGGTTTAAAGGTGTCCTTTAAAGGGTATAGAAGGATTAGTAGGAGTCATAGCAAGGTAGACGTGAATATTAGGGGTGTGTCATGCATAACTTCTACTTGGAGTTGCACCAAGAGTTTTTGGCTCCTAAGGTCAACGGATGGGCTTTTATCCTTTAGAAGTTTGAGCGAGTCCCGGAATCAAACCAAGAGGTCGAAAGTTAGCAGCTTTCGTTGCAGTCATGTCTCTCTCTGTGATTAAAAGGGCTTTAACCTTCATTTCAAGGATCACAACCTTGTATTTTATTTAAATTATAATCACAGGGGGTTGCCGCTCAGATTAGTTCTGGTTTCATGGTAAGTAGGAGGAGGGGCGCTACATGTAGTAAGATAAGTAAGTGTTCTCGTGTATAAGAGGGATTGGGGAGGACCATGTGGTTAGGGGGTGTTCCTCGTTGTGTCGTTAAAAACATGTATAGTGAGTAACTAGCTGTGATTAGGGCCCCTGACCCTGTGAAAAGCAGAGTTGTAGGGGATCAGTTGAATAGGGATGAGATAATTATTAATTCTCCCACTAGATTGGGAAGTGGGGGGAGGGCAAGGTTTGCTAGGCTCGAAATAAATCATCATAGAGCTATTAAAGGGAAAACAGTCTGTAGGCCTCGGGCAATGATTATCGTTCGAGTGTGTGTTCGTTCATAGTTGGTGTTGGCCAAGCAGAATAGGGCTGATGAAGTGAGGCCGTGTGCGATTATTAAAATTAATGCTCCTGAGAATCCTCATGTAGTTTGAATTAAAAGCCCTGCCGCGACTAAACCCATGTGGCTTACCGATGAGTAAGCGATAAGAGACTTTAAGTCTGTTTGTCGTAGGCAAATTAAGCCGGCCATAACCATGCCTCATAAAGCTAAGATGATAAAAGGGTAAGTTATGTTTTTAGTTGCTGGTTCTAGTACAGCTATAATTCGTATAAGACCGTAGCCGCCCAGTTTTAACAAGACTGCGGCAAGTACTATAGACCCAGCGATAGGGGCCTCTACATGTGCTTTAGGCAGCCATAAGTGAACCCCGTAAAGGGGTATTTTAACAAGAAAAGCTATAACACAGCCTAGTCACCATAGTTTGAATGAAAATTGAGGGGAATTGTTGGGGCCGAAAAAAGCTATTGTAAGAAAAGATAAGGATCCTGTCGAATGGTGGAGGATCAATAAGGCTACTAAGAGAGGTAGCGACCCTGCGAGGGTGTAGAACAAGAAGTAGGTCCCGGCATTTAAACGCTCCTTTTGGCTGCCTCACCGTGTGATAAGAATTAAAGTGGGGATGAGGGTTGCTTCAAATATAACATAGAATATAATAGCTTCCGTTGCGCTAAAAGCTAAGATTAAGAAAAATTGTAGGGAGACTAGTAAGACTAGATAGACCCGTTGTCGATTTAAGGGCTCTACTAATACATGCTTTTGACTTGCTAGGATTATCAGCGGGAGGAGCCAGCAAGTAAGAATTAACAGCGGTATTGACAGAGAATCTGTGGCTAAAAATGTATTTATTATATTTCAGTTGTTTACAGCCGAGCAGGATACTCAAGTTAGGCTGGCTAAGGCGATAAGAAAGCTATACAGAAGGGTAGAAGATCACATGTTCACAGCGGGTGAGAGCAAGGTTGATAATAGCAATATGGCTGTGGAAATGAGGATTTTTAGCATTGTAGAAGGTTCAGGGTGTTAATACGGTCTGAGCCGTGGGTCCGTGTGGTGGCTACTAGTAGGGCAAGACCGACGCTTGCTTCACAGGCCGAAAAAGTGAGGAGCAGGAGTGGAGGGGAAGAGAAGTTTTCTGAATTTATTTGGAGGACTCAGAGGGAGAAAGAGATAAAAATAGCCAGTATTATACCTTCAAGACATAGAAGAGCGGAGAGCAGGTGTGTCCGGCGAAATGTCAGGCCTAATAAGCCGAGGGTGAATATAAGAGAGAAGATTATCAGTGTGGAGGTCATAAGGTCATTATGGGTTTTAACCATAAAATTTTAAGTCGAAATTAAATGTTTTATTAAACTAACAACCCATTCTGCTCATTCTAGACCGCCTTGGGCTCATTCGTAGCCTAATCCAAGGGTTAATAGGGCTAGAACAACTGATGTTCATAAGAAAACGGTAACAAGAGCAGGAAGTTGAACTGCTCAGGGCAGAGGGATTAGTAAGGCAATTTCTAGGTCAAAAAGGATAAAGAGAATAGCGATTAGGAAAAATCGCATTGAGAAGGGGAGGCGAGCTGACCCCATAGGGTCAAAGCCGCATTCAAAGGGGGATAACTTGTCGTGACCCGGGTTTAAAGGGGGCAGGCAGAAAGTTAAGGTGGCGATAGCAATTGAGGTTATCGAGAAGATGAATAACGGGGTTGTAATTGTATTCATTATCTTTCCCCGGAGTTTAACCGGGATTAAGTGATTGGAAGTCACTAGTATTATTAATACTAGAAAGATAGGATCCTCATCAATAGATGGAAACGTACAGGAAAAGTCAGACCACATCTACAAAATGCCAGTATCAGGCAGCAGCTTCAAAACCAAAGTGGTGTTTTGATGTGAAGTGAAAATTGATTTGTCGTAATAGGCAGGCTGTAAGAAATAAAGACCCGATGATAACATGCAGACCATGAAAGCCAGTAGCTACGAAGAAGGTTGAGCCGTAAACACCATCTGCGATTGTAAAAGGGGTCTCATAGTATTCTATTGCTTGGAGCACTGTAAAGTAGGCCCCGAGAGCGATGGTCAGAGCTAACGATTGAATTACTTGTTTTCGGTGACCCTCTATGATGCTATGGTGGGCCCAGGTAACTGTTACGCCTGAGGCAAGAAGAACTGTTGTGTTTAGAAGCGGAACTTCAAAGGGGTTTAGTGTAGTAACACCCACGGGTGGTCAAATCCCTCCAAGCTCGGGGGCGGGGGCTAAGCTTGAGTGGTAGAATGCCCAGAAAAAGCCTAGGAAGAAAAAAACTTCAGAGGTAATAAATAAAATTATACCATAGCGGAGACCTTTTTGTACGGGAGGAGTGTGGTGTCCTTGAAAGGTACTTTCTCGAATCACATCCCGCCACCACTGGAACATGGTTAGCAGCATTAAGGCTAAGCCGGTAATTAAAAGGGAGAGAGAGTTAAAATGTATTCAAATTGCTAAACCAGATGTCAAGAGTAAAGCAGCAATTGCGCCTGTGAGGGGCCACGGGCTTGGGTCTACTATATGGTATGCGTGTGCTTGATGGGCCATTAGATATTTTCTTGTAAGTAAAGACTTAAAAGTAGTACAAAAACATATGCTTGGATTATAGCGACGGCTACTTCTAAAAGGGCTAAAAGAAAAAGAAGTATAGAGGTAACTAGGGCTATGGCTGGCATAAGGGGGAATAAAAAGTAAGTTCCTGAAGCAATTAGTTGAATTAAAAGGTGGCCTGCTGTTAAGTTGGCGGTAAGTCGTACGCCTAAAGCTAAAGGGCGAATTAATAAACTAATTGTTTCAATGATCACTAGAACAGGGACTAGTAAAGTAGGGGTGCCTTCTGGTAATAGATGGCCTAGGGAGTGGGTGGGCTGCTTTCGTAATCCGTGAATGACGGTAGCAAGCCAGATAGGTGCCGCGAATGCTAAGTTTAGGGAAAGTTGTGTAGTTGGTGTGAAGGTATACGGAAGAAGTCCCGCGAGGTTTAGCGTAAGTAAGAAAAGTAGCAAGGATACTAGCAATATTGCCCACTTGCAACCTTCTGGATTTAGGGGTGAAAAGATTTGTTTAATGAAATCATTAATAACTCAGTTTTGTACCTGCAGAGTACGGTTGTTTAGCCAGCGTTTAGAGGGTTTTGGAAAGAGGACTCAGGGTAGGGATAGGGCCAAGAAAATTAGGGGGACTCCCAGTAAGGTGGGGCTTATAAATTGATCAAACAAATTTAATATCATGTTCAGGTTCAAAAGTCTGTCCCTGAATAGCTAGCTTCTTGAATCAAGACGCTATTAGGGGAGGTGTGTGCTAGTACTTTCGGGGGAATGACAGTAAGAAAAATTAACCAGGCGAAGAGTATGATGGTAAATCAGGGGGCGGGGTTGAGTTGGGGCATTTCGTTAGGGGTGGTTGGGAGTCACCAAACTTAGCTTAAAAGGCTAATGCTTAGACCCTGGTTAGCTTCCTAACGAGGCGTCTTCGAGTATTAAGGAGGATCAACCCTCAAAGTATTCTAAAGGAGCAGCTTCCACAACGATAGGCATGAAACTGTGATTTGCTCCGCAAATCTCAGAGCATTGGCCGTAATAAACACCGGGCCGGGGGATGAAAAAGGCTGTCTGATTTAAGCGTCCTGGCACGGCATCTATTTTGACACCAAGACTTGGGATAGCTCATGAGTGCAGTACATCGTCTGCGGAGACAAGAACTCGAGTTGGAGATTCAACAGGGATAACTATTCGATGGTCTGTTTCTAGCAGGCGGAATTGACCCGGCGCTAAGTCCTGGGCAGGGGTTATATAGGAATCAAAGCTAATAGTTTCGAAATCCGTGTACTCGTAACTTCAGTACCATTGGTGTCCGATAGTTTTAATTGTGAGGTGGGGGCTATCAACCTCATCTATAAGGTATAGGATTCGAAGTGATGGGAGAGCAATTAGAATTAAAATTACTGCCGGGAGAAGTGTTCAAATGATTTCAATTTCTTGTGAATCAAGAATAAATTTATTTGTTAGTTTAGTAGTGACTATTGCGAGGATGATGTAAAGTACTAAGGTGCTGATTAAGAAAACAATTATTAAGGTATGATCGTGGAATCGAAGAAGTTCTTCTATCACAGGGGAAGCCGCATCTTGGAAGCCTAGCTGAGAGGGGTGTGCCATCTTAAGACTCGCGGGGGTCTAACCCACAATTTTGCCCTGACAAGATAATGTAATATTTTACTAGAGTCTTATTAAGAAAGTGACAGACTGGCTATGTAGTTGGCTTGAAACCAGACTAAGAGGGTTCAACTCCCTCCTTTCTCGGCTTACGAGATGCACTGAACAAGGGCGGGCTCTTCAAAAGTGTGGTAAGGGGGCGGACAGCCGTGAAGTCATTCGATATTTGTTTGAGTCAGTTCAACTGAGATGACTTCGCGCTTTGATGCAAATGCTTCTCAAATAATACACAGAAACAGGATTACGGCGAAGAGAGAAATTAGTGAGCCGATAGAGGAGATAGTGTTTCAGGCCGTGTAAGCATCGGGGTAGTCTGAATAACGTCGGGGCATTCCTGCTAGCCCCAGGAAGTGTTGAGGGAAGAATGTCAGATTTACGCCCAGGAATATTACACCGAAGTGAACTTTAGCCCAAGTTTCGTGAAGGGTATACCCTGAAAATAGGGGGAATCAGTGAATGAAAGCAGCAATGATAGCAAACACTGCTCCCATAGACAGCACATAGTGAAAGTGAGCTACTACGTAGTATGTGTCATGAAGAACGATATCGAGAGATGAATTGGCTAAGATGATCCCCGTTAAACCGCCTACGGTAAACAAGAAGATAAAACCAAGGGCCCACAGTAAGGGTGTTTCTCATTTAATTGTGCCTCCGTGGAGGGTGGCTAATCAACTGAAAACTTTTACTCCCGTCGGGATAGCAATAATTATAGTTGCAGATGTGAAATAGGCTCGGGTGTCTACGTCTATTCCCACAGTAAACATGTGGTGGGCTCAAACAATGAAGCCGAGTAAACCGATTGCTATTATTGCTCAGACTATTCCCATGTAGCCGAAAGATTCTTTTTTACCAGAGTAGTAGGCTACAATATGGGAGATTATACCAAAGCCCGGGAGAATCAAAATGTAGACTTCTGGGTGACCGAAGAACCAGAAGAGGTGTTGATAGAGAATCGGATCCCCTCCGCCAGCGGGGTCGAAGAAGGTCGTGTTTAAATTTCGGTCTGTGAGCAATATTGTGATTCCGGCAGCCAAGACAGGCAGAGATAGAAGAAGTAGTACTGCTGTAATTAAGACGGCTCATACAAATAAGGGGGTCTGGTATTGTGAGATAGCCGGGGGTTTTATATTAATGATCGTAGTGATAAAGTTAATGGCTCCTAAGATCGAGGAGACACCTGCTAAGTGAAGGGAGAAAATTGTTAAATCGACAGAGGCCCCTGCGTGAGCTATGTTTCCTGCTAAAGGAGGGTAGACGGTTCAGCCCGTTCCTGCCCCCGCCTCTACCCCCGAGGAAGCTAGAAGTAGAAGGAGGGAAGGGGGCAGAAGTCAGAAACTTATGTTATTTATCCGAGGGAAGGCTATATCGGGCGCTCCAATTATTAGGGGGACTAACCAGTTTCCGAACCCTCCGATTATGATAGGTATTACTATAAAAAAGATTATTACGAAAGCATGTGCTGTGACTACGACATTGTAGATCTGGTCATTGCCTAAGAGAGTGCCAGGTTGATTTAACTCCGCCCGGATAAGCAGACTTAGGGCGGTCCCGACTATGCCGGCTCAAGCACCGAAGACTAAATAAAGGGTGCCGATGTCTTTATGGTTAGTTGAGAAGAATCAGCGGGTGATGGCCACAGGTAGAATGACTGAAATAGTGGTGGATTGTAGCTCCATAAATAGAGGTTCGAGTCCTCTTTCTCCCAGCAGTCCTGAGGTGTATAACATGTGTGGTTGCAAACCACAAGAAGCAGGTTTACCGTCTGCCGGGACTTTCCCCGCCTANTTTTTTTTCGGCTAGGCGGGGAAAGTAGACGGATGCTCTGTGGCTTGAGTGTTTAGCTGTTAACTAAAATTTTGTAGGATCGAGGCCTACTCGTCTAGGGAGGCCTTGGCTTAATTAAAGTGTCTGTTTTGCATGCAGAAGATGTGGGTTAGTGTCCCGTAGGTCTTATTAAGAGTTAAGAGATTCGCACTCTTATATAAAGCTTTGAAGGCTTTGGGTTTAATGTTAACCTAAACTCTTAAAATGTGAGTGCTATTATAAAGGGCAAAAGGGGTAATAGCATTAAGGCCATTGAAATGGAGGTAGCAGTAGGGGTGGTGAAAGCGGTGTTATGTAGGCGTCAAGGTAGTGTACTTGTTGATGTGCCGGGGGCGATTGTCAAGGTTATACCGTAGGACAGCCGGAGGTAAAAGTATAGACTCAGGAGGGCTGAAAGAGCTGCAACAGTTGCTGTTGCATTAAAACTATGCTTAGTTAATTCTTGTAGGATTATTCACTTTGGTAGAAAACCAGTTAAGGGAGGAAGGCCTCCGAGAGAGAGTAATACTAAAGGGGCGAGGGCAGCTAAGGCGGGCATTTTTATTCAAGAGGTTGATAGTGAGTTAATATTAGTTGTTTTGTTAAGTATAAAGATATTGAATAATGAAAATGTTATGACAATGTAGGTTAACAAGGCTAGTCAGGATAGTGAGGGGAGGAGTTGTATTACCATAAATATCCAGCCAAAATGTGCAATTGAAGAGTAAGCTAGGATTTTTCGTAGCTGGGTTTGATTTAAACCGCCTCAGCCTCCCAAGATTACTGATGTTAACCCTAATAAAATTATTAAAATATCGTTGTTAGCTTGAAATAGAAGGGAAAAGGGGGCTAGTTTTTGTCAAGTAGCAAGGATCAGGCCAATCTTTAAGTCGATGCCTTGTATGATATCCGGGAGTCATAAGTGTACGGGCGCTAAGCCTATTTTTATGGAAAGGGCTATTGTAGCCAAGGAAAGTGGTAGAGGGTGTGTTGTTTGTAAGATTTCCCACCCGCCTGTGAGCCAAGCATTTATTGTACCAGCAAATAGCAATGTTGCAGCTGCTGTGGCTTGGATTAGGAAGTATTTAGTAGAAGCCTCTACGGCTCGGGGGTGGTGTTTTTCAACTATTAAGGGGATAATCGCTAAGGTATTAATTTCTAAGCCCACTCAGGCTAGTAGTCAGTGTGAACTTATCATAGTGATAGTCGTCCCTACACCCAAAGTAAGCGCTATGACCAGTAGAATTAAGGGGCTCATTAGTAAAGGAAGGATTTTAACCGACATGTCCGGGGTATGGGCCCAAAAGCTTAGTGTTAGCTGACCTTACTAGAAAGTGGTGTAGTGGAAGCACAAAGGGTTTTGATCTCTTAAGCAGGGGTTCAACACCCCTCTTTCTAAGAGCTGAAGGGGCTTTAACCCTTATATTTTACTCTATCAAAGTAGTCCTATAATTCAGGCACAGCTCCTTTAGGTTTGGGGAGGGATACCCGCGAAGGTGATAAGGACAGCTAGGTGTCATATTAAAAATGCTNTGGTAATCGGAAGAATGTTTTTTCACACTAGGTGTATGAGTTGATCATATCGAAATCGCGGGTATGTTACTCGAACTCACAGAGTTAGTATGCTTAATAAAGTAATTTTAGTCACAGTAATTATCGTTTCGTAGGCTATGTTGGCGTAGGTTAGGCTTGTACCAATAAACAGGATTGTCGATAATGTGCTTATTAAAATAATATTCGTGTACTCTGCTAGGAAGAATAGCGCGAAAGGTCCCCCGGAATATTCGATATTAAAACCGGATACTAGTTCTGATTCCCCCTCTGTTAGATCAAAAGGTGCTCGACTTGTTTCTGCTAAGGTTGATACGAATCATATTGCGGCTAGAGGCCACATTGTGAATATCAGTCAAATATTTTCCTGAGCCGAACTAAAAATTTGTAGTGTAAAACCTCCGGCGAAGATGATAGTATTAAGAAGAATTAATGCTAGGCTTACTTCGTATGAAATTGTTTGTGCTACGGCTCGTAAGGCGCCTGCGAGAGCGTATTTAGAATTAGCAGCTCACCCTGCCCCTAAAATAGAGTAAGCAGCTAGGCTGGAAAAGGCTAAGATGAATAGAAGGCCTAAATTTAGGTCGGCGAGGGGGGAGGGAAGGGGTACGGGGATTCATAAGATAAGGGCTAATGCTAAAGCAATTGTTGGTATTGCTATGAATAGAAGCGGGGAGGAGGAGGATGGCCATAGAGGTTCTTTTGAAAATAGTTTTAGGCCGTCCGCGATAGGTTGTATTAGTCCCCAGGGTCCTACAATATTAGGGCCTTTTCGTAATTGCATGTAGCCTATTACTTTTCGTTCAATAAGTGTTAATAGTGCCATTGCCAGTAGGATAAAGATCACTATTAATAAGGGGTTAATAATTAGTGAGAGTATTTGAGAATTCATAATTAGAGGGAAGACTTGAACTTCCGTGGGGAGGGCTTAGGCCTTCTGCAATACCCTGTCTCTGCCACACTAATAATGTGGAATTATCTTTTCCTTAATAAGTATTTTCTTTTACTTATTTTATCTGTCTTCATTAATTAAGAAGAAGGCTTGAGTGATCATTGGCCTTTTTTGCCCGGTCCTTTCGTACTAGGGTAAAATATTTCATAGATAGAAACTGACCTGGATTACTCCGGTCTGAACTCAGATCACGTAGGACTTTAATCGTTGAACAAACGAACCCTTAATAGCTACTGCACCACTAGGATGTCCTGATCCAACATCGAGGTCGTAAACCCTCTTGTCGATAGGGGCTCTGGAAGAGGATTGCGCTGTTATCCCTGGGGTAACTCGGTTCGTTGATCGGTTTTACCGGATCGTTGTGGCTAGAGTTTCTACTTCTTTGAGATGTCGCTCTAAGATTGGAGGAAGTGTTCTCATTCCTCATGGAGGTTATATTTTGCTCCGGGGTCGCCCCAACCAAAGACACTTGAACAGATTTCACTTGGTCTCACTTATTATGTTAAGTGATTGAAACATGGCCTATTCTTGTGGCTAAAGATCCACAGGGTCTTCTCGTCTTATGTTCTTATCCCCGCTTCTGCACGAGGAGATCAATTTCATTGATAGGAAAAAGGAGACAGTTAAGCCCTCGTCATGCCATTCATACAGGTCTNAATTTAAAAGACAAGTGATTGCGCTACCTTTGCACGGTCAGAATACCGCGGCCGTTAAACTTTGTCACCGGGCAGGCGAGACTTCTTATTTCTTAGAAAGCAAGAAGCGATGTTTTTGGTAAACAGGCGAGGCTTTAGTATATTTGCTGAATTCCTTCTTATTCTTTTTATCTTTCCTTTAATGCACGCCAGTGTGGGGTTAACGGTCATATTAAAATAATCTTCTTGTTGTCTTTTTGATATTTTATTCCCTCTTATGTTGGGACCGTCTAATTTTAGGAGGATTTTCCGTTCTTATTTACACGGGTGCGAGGAGAAAGCTTTCTCATTACTCATATTAGCATAATCTCTTCCATAAAATGATGGAAAGGTCTGATAAATCTAGGGATCTGGGATATAATTTTCTTTATTAAAAGTGGGGGAGGGAATGTCTAAGCTTTAACGCTTTTTAACAGGTGGCTGCTTTTAAGCCCACTAAGACATTAACTTTATTTATGTCATTAATCACCTAGCAAGGTTGTATCCTTTTTCATAAGGGCTGGGCCCCTTATGAATAACTCTTTAATTTTCTTTTATTATAGTGTGATTAAGTCATTGTTAAATTTAGAAAATAAAAGGCTAAACTCCTATTTAACTCTCAGACAACCAGCTATAACTAGATTCGGTAGGTTTGTCGCCGCTACTCAAGGATCTTCACACCCTTTTGCCACAGGGACGTGTTTGCCCTATTATCAGGCTGTCCTGGAGTAGCTCATCTAGTTTCGGGGAAGTAAACTAGAAAACATTTTGCTTAATTAGTTCTTACTAAATCATGATGCAAAAGGTACGAGGCCATATCTCTGCTTTATTGTACTTTACTGTGCTGTTTCATCTCTCTTTCAGCATTCCCTTGCGGTACTGAATCTATAGCTTGATTTTCCTTTTCTATCCCCTATACTAAGATATGAAAAATGGTTTAGTTTATTTACTAGTATGTTAATATGTATCGATATTTTATGTTAAGTATTATGTACAGCTAGCTCTTAAGTGTCAGAGTAGTCCGATTTGCACGGGCAATTTTTCGGTGTAAGTGAAATGCTTTTCTAGTTTAGCTATACTCTGGTTGACCAAGTACACCTTCCGGTATACTTACCATGTTACGACTTTTCTCCCCTAATATCCTTTGGTTAGTATTATGTATCATTTGTTAGTGGTTTTAGGGAGAGTGACGGGCGGTGTGTGCGTGCTTCAGGGCCAGTTTCAGAAGGACACTCTTTTTCCTTCTTACTGCTAAATCCTCCTTCGAACATTATGTTTCATAATGCTTCCGTTATGTCCTAAAATAGGAAATGTAGCCCATTTCTTTCCTTCTCATACACTACACCTCGACCTGACGTTTTGGACTCTATCAATTTTGCTCACTTAGGACCCTTCACAGGGTAAGCTGACGACGGCGGTATATAGGCGGGAGGGACAAGAGAAGGTAAGGTTTAACGGGGGTTATCGGTTAGAGAACAGGCTCCTCTAGGTGGGGTAAAGCACCGCCAAGTCCTTTGGGTTTCAAGCTTATGCTCGTAGTGCCCGGGCGAATATAAATGTGCTTTTATATTAAAGTTTAAGGCTGTGCATAGTGGGGTATCTAATCCCAGTTTGTTCCACAGCTTTCGTGTATTCAAGATATTTAAAGTTACCTTCGTAAAAGGTTTTCCTTACCCGACCACGTATAACAGCTTTGGGGTCATTCCACTTTAGTTTATTTGTACTTAAAACACGCTTTACGCCGGCAACCGTCAATTTGAGCCTCTCGTATAACCGCGGTGGCTGGCACGAGTTTAACCGGCCCTTAAAAACTGTGACTAAGTCAAGCTTTCGCTTATGGCTTAATATTATTCACTGCTGAATTCCCTTGGGGGTGTGGCTAGGCTTGATGTTTTGGGCTAAGATCTTATTGTGCCTGATATCATTTCTTAGAATTTTAGAAAAAGACTTAAGGAAATCTCACGGGAATGCGGATACTTGCATGTGTAAATCTAGTTGAAATTGACGGTAAAGTCAGGACCAAACTTTTGTGTTTACGAAGCCTTGTTCGGGCTTATCTTAACAGCTTCAGTGTTATGCTTTACTTAAGCTACGTTAACCTCAGGAGTTTACCATTTCTTCAAGCATACCCTTAGTTTTAATGCAGATATATGTGGATTAAAGTTTTACACAGGTTCTGCAGGGATTTCCCTGAAACCACAGGATATAGCGTTGAGGGGCATGACGCATCT